AAAATCAATAAAATTAAGGCGGATAGAAAAACTTATTAGATACCATGGATTCGGATATCTAATAAGTTATACCTACTATTGGATTTGAACCAATGACTCCCGCCGTATGAAAGCAATACTCTAACCACTGAGTTAAGTAGGTAATTTCGAATCAAAAAGAAAAAGAAATGGAACCCGTCACATCGATGGATTATAAATGTAATATTATTTATAAGCAATACCGATCAAAGAGATAAAAGTTGGATCATGTAATATTCATCTTGACAAGAAATTATTGACATGATAAAATATATATCACAAGCAAAAGGGCTATAGCTCAGTTAGGTAGAGCACCTCGTTTACACGCGCGCCGATGTTTTTTCAGAGGAGTACATTATGGAATCAAAAAACTTATTGAGAAGTTGATGTCTTACTCCATGACTTTTAGGGAACAAGAGAACAATAGCCTGACAAAAGATTCGGTCCAATTTAGGTGCCCCTTTTCGATTTTTAGATTTTAGGCAACCAACAGAACCCATTATTGATTTAAGATATTGATAAGGGGAATACTCACTCTATTCAATGCTAGGCATAATGAGTATCAAGACCTCAAAAAATTCTTTTTTCGTCCTATCTTATGAACTTTAAGGTGTATGAAGTTTCATATTGGATTATTTAAGTAAGAAGGGGGCGATGGAGACTTCATTTAACTTAGGTTGATCTAAGCCAAAAGCAAACCTACGTCAGGATAACCTTCTTTGAAACACTTCGGTAGTGCTCTCAGATCGGAATCCAAATAAGAAATCAGAGCACATGGAGCCATCTTCTTATCTTCTTGTCAAGAGAATTATGGTAGACTAACTGATTATTTATATCAGTTAATGGAAGAGCCCAATGCAAAAAAATGCATGTTGGGTCTTTGAAACAGTTCGAATCATTTTGAGAATAATCAGTTTGATCTGTTTTACCGAGAAGGTCTACGGTTCGAGTCCGTATAGCCCTAAAAAAAAAATGAAATAAAATTCAAATACAAAAACAAAAATTGTATAGTTTTTATTTCTTCATTATTGTATTGTTTGTTGTTTGTAACTAGCCGCTTGCAATTGCTTGGTTTATCGAAAAACGAAAAAAAAAGTGCACTTCAATAGACCCAATCGCTATTTTTATTTTTTTTTTATCTTGTCTTGGCTAAACAAACCCAATTTTATTCATTACTCTTCCTAAGTCAATTACATATGAATTTTTCCCCTTTCCTATCCGCAATCAAAAAGAGTTAGTGATACTTCTTTTCTTTGTCTTTGGGATACCTGCCGAAGCCTAATGAATTTTTGGAGTCAAAATCATGACACGAACTCATTTAAAAACAAATTCCAACCTAACTCAACAAAAATCAAATCTACTAGTAAGTTACACGGATTTAAAAATGACTTACTTTATTTATGGACAAGCTGGAGTTTGAAAAATGAGGATCTTTATTAACTTTCATTATTAACATTGTAAAACGGGCTCTTCTTTTTTCTTTTATTGCTATACCAGGTAAGGTATAGCAATAAAAGAAAAAAATAAAGGAGTCTTTTCTTGCCCTAACATTCAATTACTAAATTAAATTAATTTAATTAATATATTTATATAATATATTTATATTAATTTCTAAATGAATATAGAAGTATAATCTAAATGAATATAGATTTATATAATATATTTATATTAATTTCTAAATGAATATAGAAGTATAATCTAAATGAATATAGAAGTATAATTCGAAATTAATATAGAATAGAATTCTATAGAATAGAAGTCTAATAGAATAGAACTATAATTTAGTTAATAGTTAATATAAGATCCTATTCTATTAATGTTTAATATTATTTAAATATTATTTATTATATTATATTTATTATTAAATATTAAATTTAGAATAATATATATATTCCATATTATATAGGTAGAGGTACTCTATTACATATAGAATATAGGTATAGTATTTTCTATTTTTATATAGATTAGTATTTTATTAAAAATTCTATAATTCTATTTTAAATTCTTTTTTTTTTTTTATAAATTTTTATAGAGAATCCGAAGTGAGATGAAAAATAGAGAAAAAAGTCTTATTTGTACTTATTTGTATAAGGTATAAGAGAAATAGCAATATATATTTATAATTGATATCGAAATAAAATTGAAGTAAATGGAACAATTCGAGTCGATAAATCTTGAAATGAGACATGTACCAAAGCAAACAAAACTAAGCAGTTCAATCAAAATAAATTGTTATTTTGACTAAACAGTTATGAATGAGTTGACAATTAATTTCAATTCGACTCGAATAATCTAGTATATTTTCTACATTCATAGGAGTGCACCCATGTTTCTGCTTTACGAATATGATATTTTCTGGGCATTTCTAATAATATCAAGTGTTATTCCTATTTTGGCATTTCTAATTTCGGGCCTTTTATCCCCAATTAGAAAAGGACCAGAGAAACTTTCTAGTTATGAATCCGGTATCGAACCAATGGGC